ATATAGGCATTTTGAGAATACGCCTTAACGACCAATGGTTAACGATGGCTCTGATGGGCGGTTTTGCTAGAATAGGCAATAATGAGATTGTTGTTTTAGTAAATGATGCAGAGAAGAGTAGTGATATTGATCCACAAGAAGCTCGACAAACTCTTGAAATAGCGGAAGTTAACTTGAGGAAAGCCGAAGGTAAAAGAAAAATAATCGAGGCAAATCTAGCTCTCAGACGAGCGAGGACACGAGTCGAGGCTATCAATGCAATTTCGTAACTGGTTGATGCGTCCGAATAATCAAACAAAATAGAGTGTATAAACAAAACTTATTTTGTTTGATTTTGTCGATTGAATACAATCAAGTGGAATCGGATTCTGATATAACGAAAAAGGATTCATTCAAAAATCAACTAGAAAGGAGACAAAATTAACAAAGGTGAGTAGAAAAACTTATTAGATACCAGAGCCGCTGGTATCTAATAAGTTATACCTACTATTGGATTTGAACCAATGACTCCCGCCGTATGAAAGCAGTACTCTAACCACTGAGTTAAGTAGGTTATTTATCATCACAAAGAGAAACAAATGGGATCCATCACATCGATGGATTATAAACAAAATATTTTTTATAAGCAATACCAATTAAACAAAAGAGCTCACAGAACTATGATATTGGATCATGGAATATTCATCTTGACAAGAAATTATCTACATGATAAAATATGTATCACAAGGGCTATAGCTCAGTTAGGTAGAGCGCCTCGTTTACACGCGCGCCAATGTTTTTTCAGGGGAGTTTATCATACAATCAAAAGAATTTATCTTATTGATAAGTCGATGTCTTACTCCATGACTTTGATGGAACAAGAGAACAATAGCCTGACAAATGGTTCAAATACTTTGGTCCGATTCGGATACTCATTTTAGGTAGGCGTCAAGTCAAATAGAACCCATCATTGATTTGAGATATTGATAAGGTGAATACCCAGTCTATTCAATGCTAGGCTTAATGAGTATAAGGGCCTCAAAAAAAATCTCTTTTCCTCCTATGAGCTTTAAGGTGTATAAAGTTTCATATTGGATTTTTTAAGCAGAGGGATAGAGACTCCATTTAACTCAGTTTGATCTAGGCCAGAGGTAGAGCAGACCTACGTCAAGATAACCCCCTTTGAAACACTTTGGTAGTGTTCCTGGATTCTAATCCAAATCAAAAATCAGAGCACAAGGAGCCATTGCCTTATCTTTCTGTCAAGAAAAAATATGGCGGACTAGCTTGATATTTATATCAGCTAATGAAAGAGCCCAATGCAAAAAAATGCATGTTGGGTTTTTGAAACAGTTTGAATCATTTTGATAATAATCAGTTTGATCTGTTTTGCCGAGAAGGTCTACGGTTCGAGTCCGTATAGCCCTAATTCTAATTATAAAAAAAATGAGAATTTTATTTGGAATCTTTTTTTAGAGCGAATCGAGATGAGTTGAAAGCGATAGAGTTTGATTTGTATAAGAACAAAACAATATATATTTATTTATTCTACTATATCGAAATACAATATCGATGAAGTGAGTGTAATGGAAATAGGATTCCAGTTGATGAATTTTGAAACGAGAAATGTTCCGCAGCAAATAAATAAAACTAGGCGGTTCGATCAAAATAAATTGTTATTTTGACTAACCAGGTATGGATGACTCGACAATTCCAATTCGAATCGGCTAATCCGATCTATTTTCCACGGAATGCGTCTATCCTTCGGTTTTACGAATACGAATATGATATGAGATTTTCTGGGTATTTCTAAAAATACCAAGTGTTATTCCTACTTTCCCATTTCCGGGGTTTTAGCTCCGATTAGCAAGGGGCCAGAAAAACTTGCGAGTTATGAATCGGTTATAGAACCAATGAGCGACGTTGGGTTACAATTTCGAATCCGTTTATTATATGTTTTCTTTTGTTTTTGTTGTTTTGGACGTTGAAACGGTTTTTTTTATCCATGGGAAATGAGTTTCGATGTATTGGGTGCATCTGTATTTCTATCCGTATTTATAGAAGCTTTCATATTCTAATTGTTGGTGCAATTTATGCATGGTGAAAAGGAGCATTCAAATGGTCTTAGTTCTGAATATTCAGACAAAAAGAAAAACAAATTGAGATATGAATTTGATTGAGTTTCCCTTACTTGATCGAACAGTCCAAAATGAAGTTATTTCAACTACATCAAATGATTTTTCAAATTGGTCAAGACTCTCTAGTTTATGGATGCTTCTCTATGGTATTACTTGTTCCTTCATTGAATTAATTTCATTAATATAAGCTCACGATTCGGCTTTGATCGTTAGAGACTGGTACCAAAATCGAGTCCTAAACAAACAAACCTTATTTTCACAATAAATAAATAACAACGGCTACTTCTTTAGTGAGATTATATGATCAAATGCTTGAACCAAAATATGTTATTGCTCCGCTACGCTACGGGAGTGTGTACAATTATAGGTAAGCCAATTCCTGTGGATGTCTATTTGCCCCGAACTGCCCGTCTAAACCGGAAGCAGTTCTAGATGCTATAACGAAACTTCGTAAGAAAATATCTAGAGAAATCTCTGAGGATAGAATTGGGTCTCAAATATAAAAAGTAGCTTTCCGCGAATTAGTGAATTAAGCGGGATCCTTTTGCACAGAATACCAAGTAGTGGGTCAATCTTCATAAATTTCATTGTAAATGTGAAATACTTAATACAAATAAAAATGTGGGAGAGATAAAAAATAGCAGGGTCGTCTGTCTGCTTGGCCAGTTAAGCATAGGTTAGTTGATAGATCTGTGGTTTCGATTACTAAGGACTCGAAACTTCTTGACAGATAAAGTCTCACGATTGGCTATGTCTGAAGTATTCACGTTCTTTTTGAACGAGAGGAGACACAGTATGAACAAATAAAAAAGACGAAAATTCCTTTCTATCTTTATATACTCTTTACCCATCTATAAACTAAAACTAAAATAGAGAAGTTTACCTCTAGATACCTAGATGAATAAATATGTATTGTATCAAGATCTAGATTCTTAATATGTATGTTGATCTATATCAATGAATTTGTAGCATATAGACTGATACAAATTAATCATGTGCCAGGAACCAGATTTGAACTGGTGACACGAGGATTTTCAGTCCTCTGCTCTACCAACTGAGCTATCCCGACCATTCCTGACGCATCATTTTACTAGATGGCTTGGGTCTATGTCAATTAAAAGGATAAAAAGGTATGTATTACAAAGTCTTATTCAATCCCTAAAATTTATTGGATTTTCAAAAAGAAAACTTTGTAAGCTTCAAGTTTCAGTATGAGTCGTGATATGAACTGTGAATCATTCAAATAGGCATTCTTTGTTCAAAGATGTTCATTTGTACGTGTCGTATATATATCAATATCACAAAACTTGTGATAAGAGAAAAACATTTTCGCTCGGCTCTGGTTGTGAAAGAGTCGAATGAATTTTGAACCGCTAGAAGAAGGTAGGATAAAAAAGAGAAATAGTTAGGGAGGCAAAAGGAATGGGCTTTTTTGTGGGGATAGAGGGACTTGAACCCTCACGATTTCTAAAGTCGACGGATTTTCCTATTACTATAAATTTCATTGTTATCGGTATTGATATGTAGAATGGGACTCTATCTTTATTCTCGTCCAAGTAATCAATTGATCTATCAGACTATGGAGTAAAAGTAAATGATTTGATCAATGACTATTCGATTCTTTCTTCAACTTAGAATCGTTTAAGAACTACCTTTCTATTCTATTTTTCATCTAAAAAAATACAGATTCAAGTCGTCATTAATCATTTTTTTTTATAAAATTTCAGTACTATACCTATGTATATAAATTTATCCTTTCTGGAGTTTCAATGGGCAAATTCTTCTACCAGCGAAAGACAGTCAACTCCATTTATTAGAACAACTTCCATTGAGTCTCTGCACCTATCCCTTTTTATTATTTTATTCTCGCTTGCTTTATTTTTAAAAGCCCCTGCTTGTTTTAGGAAAACAGGATTTGGCTCAGGATTGCCTATATTTTATTAATTCCAGGGTTTCCCTGAATTTGAAAGTGATCGCTTAGTAGGTTTCCATACTAAGGCTCAATCCAATTAAGTCCGTAGCGTCTACCAATTTCGCCATATCCCCCCTTTGTTTTGAGATTAGGATCTCTTTGTGATGTTGTTCTCTTTTTTCTTTCATTTATGCTGGGACCGTTGAATTCATTATAAATATGGATTCCTATGTTGACAAGCCTTTGCCTCCTCTTTGATTTATTGCCTATCTTCTTTCATCTGTATTGTGGTGGGACCCATATTTTTGATTTGGGCCACTACGAAATGATTCTATCATTTCTGTATTCGCAATTCAATATAGATGTATATAAGACATATATGCCCCGTTTCCTCTCATTTTTACCATGCAATTTGGAATACTCGAACGGTCAATATAAAAATATATCATTATGTTTTGCATTTATCTGGATTGCGTCTTTCATTTTTATTCTTATCCTTCTTCCTTTCTTTAGAGCAGGCACTCTCGAACTAAAATAGAGATTCATTACTATATTAATAGTAACTAAATAGTTATATTGAATTCCTATGCATTACAATTTAAATTATGTAAGCCCACTTAGCTCAGAGGTTAGAGCATCGCATTTGTAATGCGATGGTCATCGGTTCGATTCCGATAGCGGGCTTTTTTCTATTTGTTCTTTTTATTTTTACATGATTGATAATGTCTCTTTGAAATCACAAAATATTGTATTGAATTGTGAATGGAAATGGCTTCTTACCCCTTTCCAAAGGCCAACGGCCCATTATGTCGTAAGAACTTCCGACTATGAATAAAAGTTGAAAGAGTTAGATCCATGCAGAACAAATCAGGAAAAAGATACATTTACATATACAAATATACAAAGGTCGGATATTGATACAATTCATCTCATTCTTTTTTGCTTTGTAGTATAACACTTCAGTAGATCTT